TTGATCATGAGACATATAATTATCACTATAAATAAGAACCAGAATGCCAACAGTAGTGATTAATATTGACATAATAGAGGTAAGTGAATCGATCAAGTAGCCAAACTCTAAAGAAAGATCATTATTTATAGTCCAAGACCATACATATTGATAGATAGAACTGTTATTGATTTGATGAATAGACAAATCGACCGAAAAAATCATAACTATACTTAACAATAAAATACTAGGAAAAGCCCACATACGGCGAAGGTTTTTTGTTGCCGTGGGAAAAAGTAGAAGTCCCACCCCTATTAACATAGGAACTGGAAGTGGAATGAAAGGTAGGATCCATGAAGATTGATGTGTATATTCCATACAAAAAAATAAAGAATAAAAAAAATTTGGATTCTTAATGAGTTTTGTTTCTTATTCGCCGGTTTTATCTCTTTTGAAAGGGTTCAGTTAATAAAAAAAGTGAACATATAAATAGAATTATCTATTATTAATTATTCTGAATCTTTGCACAATACTTCCTGCATAGAATTATACAAAAAATTATATCTATAGAGTGAGGATAAATAATTACACCAAAACTAAGAACATTAGTTTATTTTGATATGAATCATAAAAAACAATCCCTATGACATGACCCAATAAAATAAGAATTTTTTTTTTAGTTTGTTTATTCAGAAACATTAGTTCATCTTTGAACTAATTGATTATGATTATTTTCCATTACAATAAAAAGATATCTATGTTTGGAAAAGTTTGAAAAAAAAAATATGATATTCAATGTTTTACTTTAGATAGAAAACATAGAAAAAAGGGAATTAAGATAGATGAAAAATCATGTATTCTTTAATAGATTAGATTAACGACCAATTAAGCAGGATAAAGGTTGGGTTCTTAAATGAAACTTTTTAGATGTATTTTATTCCATGTATAAATAGAACTGGAGTACCAGGAAAATGGACAGAGACATAAACGGATAGTATTCTTTTTTTTTTGTAAGAATTACATAAAAGATTACTAGGAACAAAAAAGAAAAAAGACTATGTTATTTTTACATATCCACATTTTTCTTATTTTAGGGGGTATTTTTTCAGGGGCAGGGGGTATTAATTAAAATATATATATATATAGATAAGATAGATAAGATATATGGCTAATTAAAGAATAATTCGTTTTTATTTACAGAATAAATGTCTTTCACATCCAACTATAGCAATGAAAAAACTAGTATCATTTTTGAATGGCAGTTCCAAAAAAGCGTACTTCTATATCCAAAAAAAACATTCGGAAAACTTTTTGGAAAAAAAAGAAGGGATATTGGACAACATTGAAAGCTTTTTCATTAGCGCAATCTCTTTCTACAGGGAACTCAAAAAGTTTTTTTGTGCAACAAATACAAACGTTGGAATAATCTTAATTAGCTGGACTCAAAGAATATTCTAACGTCTTTCGTTTATTATTTTTTTTTTTTCGTTTTTTTTTTTTTCTTTTTGTATTTACATTTACAGATTCAAAATATCTAAATATATATAAATTCTATAGATCTATAGAATAGAATTAAATTCTAAAAAATTCTACTATTATTTTTTATTATATTATTTTTATTTTTTATTATATTATTTATAATTTATTATTAATTATTTATATAATTTATTATTATTATTTAATTTATAATTGTCTATTATTTTATATAATTAATTTTATATATTTATATAATTAATTTTATATAATTAATAATTATTTAATATTTAATATAATTATTTATTATTTANTATATTNANNAATATNTTANTNNTTTAATATTTTATTATATTTATATATATATTATATTATTTTATTTATATATATAATTAAATATAATAATATATTATAAATAAAAAAAAAAAAATTTGTAATGTAGTGCTAAATTTTTGATCCATAAATTCACTATTTTTCTTTCATTGAAAAAATATAAATGCATTTCTTTAGATTCAGAAAATGAAATAAATAATAAATGAGTCATTAAAAACTACAAAAGAGCATTTTTTTGTTACATTCCTGGATTGAAGTCAGAACTATCTAGTTCCAACGGTGCCGTTTTTGAAAGAGCATAAACTACGAAAAACCCATTCCCCGTTGTTAAATGTTAAAACTGACACTCGAAACGAAAAAAAAAAAAAGAACGAGAATAGGAATTCCTATTGAGATTGAAACGTTAAAATCTTTTTTTTTTTTTTATTTATAATTATATATTAATTTATAATTAATATAAAATATTATAATTATAATCAAATTCTTTAAATTCTTTAATGTTTACTAATTACTAAACTAATATTGCATTTGAATTGACTCTTTCAATCTCGACGATTGACTAAAAATCGGTTATTATGATTTTGAGTAAGCCGCTATGGTGAAATTGGTAGACACGCTGCTCTTAGGAAGCAGTGCTAGAGCATCTCGGTTCGAGTCCGAGTGGCGGCATGGCATCTTATCTTCTAAAAGAGTAAGTCCTATAATGAATTCAATTCCGGATTTCTATTCCTAGTATTCAGACCTTTTTTTTTTATGATATTTTCAACTTTAGAGCATATATTAACTCATATATCGTTTTCGGTTGTATCAATTGTAATTTCAATTCATTTGATAACCTTATTAGTCAATGAAATCGTAGGATTATATGATTCGTCCGAAAAAGGCATGATAATAACTTTTTTCTGTATAACAGGATTGTTAGTTACTCGTTGGATTTTTTCGGGCCATTTACCATTTAGTGATTTATATGAATCATTAATCTTTCTTTCATGGGGTTTTTCCATTTTTCATATGGTTCCGTGTTTTAAAAAGCATAAAAACCATTTAAGTACAATAATAGCACCAAGTGTTATTTTTACCCAAGGCTTTGCTACTTCGGGTCTTTTAACCGAAATGCATCAATCCGCAATATTAGTACCCGCTCTACAATCCCATTGGTTAATGATGCACGTAAGTATGATGATATTGGGCTATGCAGCTCTTTTATGTGGATCATTATTATCAGTAGCTATTTTAGTCATTACATTTCGAGAAGTCATAAGGATTTTTGGGAAAAGCAATAATTTGTATTTTTTAAATGAATCATTTTCTTTTGCTGAGATCAAATACATGAATGAAAGAAACAATGTTTTACGAAAAACTTCTTTTTTTTCTTCTATAAATTATTACAGGTCTCAATTTATTCAACAATTGGATCGTTGGAGTTATCGTATTATTAGTCTAGGTTTTATCTTTTTAACGATAGGTATTCTTTCGGGAGCAGTATGGGCTAATGAGGCATGGGGATCATATTGGAATTGGGATCCAAAGGAAACTTGGGCGTTTATTACTTGGACCATATTCGCGATTTATTTACATACTAGAAAAAATAAAAAATTGGAAGGTGTAAATTCTTCAATAGTAGCCTCTATGGGCTTTCTTATAATCTGGATATGTTATTTTGGGATCAATCTATTAGGAATAGGACTACATAGTTATGGTTCATTTACATCTAATTGAATTAAAGTGAGTAAAGGACCTGACAAATACAAATATAGTAAGCATATATATAAGAAATTATATTATATATATAAGAAATAAAATATATATAAGAAATAAAAATTATATATATAAGAAATTATAAGAAATTCGATTATATATATAAGAAAACTTCCCATAAACCGTCGAGAACCCTTTAAATCAAGTAATGTAGTGATTCAAGGGGTTCTCACAAACAACAAACATATTCGATTACAATTCAAATTCATTTTTTTTTTAAGTTAATCCAACGGAAAAATCTTTTTTTTTTCATTGTACATAGGGTTTATTTCTCTTTTTGATTTTTTGGTTTTATTCATTTATTCATGAAAACTATCTATAAAAAATTAGATAGAATAGCTTCAACCTTGTCAACTGAGAATGAGAAAATGAAATCCGGATAAATACCAATACCTATTACAGGTATAAGGATAGAAATCGAAATAAATAACTCTCGCGGCCCAGAATCAAAAAAATAAGAGTTTGGTGTATTAAAAAGGTTGTATCCATAGAACATCTGCCGTAACATAGATAATGAATAAATAGGAGTTAATATCATTCCAATTGCTGTTACAAAAGTAATTAGTATTTTTGTCATTAAAAGATATTTTGGGCTGGTAATTATTCCAAAAAAAACTATCAATTCTGCAACAAAACCGCTCATGCCCGGCAATGCAAGAGAAGCCATCGATAAGATACTGAAAACCGTGAATATTTTTGGCATTGGGATAGCCATTCCGCCCATTTCGTCGAGATAAAGAAGACGTAATCTATCATAACTAGTTCCCGCCAAGAAAAAAAGCGCAGCGCCAATAAATCCATGAGAGATTATTTGTAAAATGGCCCCATTGAGCCCCGTATCGCTTATAGAACCAATTCCTATAATTATGAAACCCATATGAGATACCGAGGAATAAGCTATTCTTTTTTTTAAATTACGTTGACCAAGAGATGTTGAAGCTGCGTAGATTATTTGAATTGAACCTAATATAATTAACCAGGGGGAAAATATAGAATGAGCGTGGGGTAATAATTCCATATTAATTCGAACCAATCCGTACGCTCCCATTTTTAATAAGATTCCGGCTAAAAGCATACAAGTGCTGTAATGTGCCTCTCCGTGGGTATCTGGTAACCATGTATGGAAGGGTATAATCGGCGATTTGACAGCAAAAGCAATAAGAAATCCCATATAGAATATTATTTCCAGCGCCACAGGATACGATTGATTAGTTAATGTTTCAAAATTTAATGTTGGTTCATTAGAACCATATAAACCGATACCTAGAATTCCCATTAATAAAAAAACAGAACTTCCCGCAGTGTACAAAATAAACTTGGTAGCTGAATACAAACGTTTCTTTCCCCCCCACATGGATAAAAGTAGATAAACGGGAATTAATTCAAATTCCCACATGATGAAAAAAAGTAAAATGTCTCGAGAAGAAAATGGTCCTATTTGACCGCTATACATTGCTAACATCAGGAAATGGAATAATCGGGATTCTCGAGTAACCGGCTGAGCCGCTAAAGTAGCTAAAGTGGTGATAAATCCCGTCAGTAAAATAGGTCCTATAGAGAGTCCATCTATTCCGAATCTCCAGTAAAAATAAAAAAAATTGATCCATTTATAATTCTCCGTCAGTTGGATTAATGGATCATCCAATTGGAAATGATAACAAAATGCATAGGTTGTTAGAAGCAGATCCATTAAGCATATACAAATAGTATACCACCGAATTACCTTATTTCCTCTATGAGGAAATAAGAAGATTAAGGAACCCCCGGCTATTGGCAAAACTACAACTATTGTTAACCAAGGAAAATAATTCGTGATAAAAATAAGATACACTTGGGCCAGAAAAACCCGTGCTCAAAATAGAAAAAAAAAAAAAATATTTTTTTTTTTTTTCTATTTTGAACGCGGGTTTTTGCCAGTAAAAAAATGTATTCGTGTGGTGTTTTTTGAAACGTATCAATAAGCTAGACCCATGCTTCGAGTTGTTTCATGCCATAAATAAACTCGAATACTTAAGAAATCCGTCGGACAGGCGGATTCACACCTCTTACAACCAACACAGTCCTCTGTTCTTGGGGCAGAAGCAATTTGCTTAGCTTTACATCCGTCCCAAGGTATCATTTCTAATACATCTGTGGGGCAGGCTCGGACACATTGAGTACATCCTATACATGTATCATAAATCTTTACTGAATGTGACATTGGATCTATAGTAATTTTTGAACATCAGAAATTTCAAATTTTCGATCTAGTAAACTCATAAATGAATCATATATTTAGACACCAGATGAATCAATGATTTACCAGAATTTTGCTAATCAAAATCGACTTCTGGATCAATTCATAAGAAGAGGGCCAAGATACTTTGATTTCTTACGTTTTCGCAAACATGATCATAAGTTGTGTAGCATACATGCTAATTTGAATTGATGAATATTACACTAAATTCTACTTTTTTTGATTGATTATGATTAATACTATTTATTCAACAAATTCGATTGATTGATACGAGTTGATTTTCTGTTACGATAAATTGAGGAAACAATAGCCGGTCCGATAGCTGCTTCAGCGGCTGCAATAGCTATAACAAAAATTGAAAAAATATTTCCTTTTAATTGGCGACTATCAAAAAAATCAGAAAAAGTTACAAGATTTATATTAACTGCATTCAATATAAGTTCAAGACACATAAGGGCTCTAACCATATTTCGGCTCGTGATCAATCCATAGATACCGATAGAAAATAAATAGGCACTCAAAACAAGTACATGTTCGAGCATCATTGACCAACTCCTTATCAATTTCGATTCATTTCAATATGAACAACAATTCAACGGATTCGATTGACTAAAGAATATAACAAGTCTGGACCAAAAGAATATATTGGCAATAAATCAAAAAAAAAAATTATTTTCTACATAAACACTCTTTCATGTTCACACAGAATTCAACGGAAATAAATGTGATAAAATAAAATAGAACAAAATGGAATTTGGATTTATATTGCTAGTTCTAAAGATTTCTTACTGGCGAGCCACGACAATTGCACCTATCAAAGCAGCTAAAAGAATTATTGAAATGAGTTCAAATGGAAGAAAAAAATCTGTTGATAAATGAATTCCAATTTGTTGACTATTACTTATCAAATCTTGCTCTATAATCTGATTTGGTCTTGTAGTCCAAATAATCCCGTACCATGATGTATCTGGAATAGTAGTTATTAGTGAAACAAAAATACTTGTACAAACCATCAAAGTAATTCCATCCCCAACGGTCCAAAGATGAAAATCTTGGTAATATTCTGAACCATTCATGAACATCACAGCAAATATGATTAAAACGTTTATAGCTCCCACGTAAATAAGTAGCTGTGCTGCAGCTACAAAATGGGAGTTTGATAAAATATAGAATAAAGATATACAAACAAGAACCAGTCCCAACGAAAAGGCAGAAAAAATTGGGTTGGTAAGTAATACTACTCCTAGACTTCCTAATACAAGACCTGATCCCAGAAAGACTAAAAGAAAATCATGTAGTGGTTCAGGCAAATCCATTATATGTAAAATAAGAGATAAATCCAAATTTCATGACCTTATTGATACGACCAGGAAAAATTTTTATATACTAAATTTCTCTCCGCATTGAATTAAATCAAATCGTAAGGAGTGTGAATTGATATAGGTACCGTTATAGGACCAATGTCATTCCATTCTTTATACGAAAGAGTAGTTCGAAACTATACTAAAACTAGACTATATTATATATATTTATATTTATTTGTATTTAGTATATTTATATTTTTTATTCTAATAATTTTATATATATTCTATATATATATTATATATATAGAATATGATTTGATTTATTTTTCTTTTTATTTATATTATAATAATATTATTTATAATAAAAAAATAAAATTTTTATTATAAAAAATTTTATTTTATTTGAATTGTTCGAATTGTATAATCATCAATTACTGACATTGGTAAACGGCCCAAAGCAATTTGATTATAATTCAATTCGTGACGATCATAAGTCGAAAGTTCATATTCTTCAGTCATTGATAAACAATTTGTTGGACAATACTCAACACAGTTACCACAAAATATACAGATTCCGAAATCAATACTGTAATTAAGCAATCGTTTCTTTCGAATATCAGTTTCCAGTTTCCAATCAACAACGGGTAGATCTATAGGACATACACGAACACATACTTCACAAGCAATGCATTTATCAAATTCAAAATGGATTCGACCACGGAAACGTTGCGATGTGATTAATTTTTCATAAGGATATTGAATAGTTACAGGTAAACGATTTGCGTGGGATAGGGTAATCATGAAACTTTGACCAATGTACCTTGCAGCTCGGACTGTTTGTTGACCAAAATTCATGAACCCAGTTACCATAAGGAACATATCTTGAATATCTATGAATATTTTTGTTTTGTTTCTTTCTCTTGTTTGAGACAAGTTATGAATATAGAAGATCAATCTTTTACAGTGAAAACAGTTGAGACGAAGTTGTTAATAATAGATTACCGAGAGAAATAGGTAAAAGAAATTTCCATCCAAGATTTAATAATTGGTCCATTCTTAGCCTAGGCAAAGTCCATCTTGTTGTGATAGAAACGAACAAGAACAAATAAGTTTTAGCTAGTGTAATAAAGATACCAAATGTAGTTCCAAAAACTCCATATGTTTTATTTATTTCAAAAAGCTCAGAAACGAATATGTACGGAATAGAGATATTGCAACCGCCCAAGTAAAGAACTGTTACAAATAATGAAGAAATTAATAGGTTTAAATAGGAAGCAACGTAAAATAAACCAAATTTTATACCCGAATATTCGGTTTGATAACCTGCTACTAATTCTTCTTCTGCTTCTGGTAAATCAAAAGGTAATCTTTCACATTCCGCTAGGGAAGAAATTAAGAAAACGATGAAACCTATAGGTTGACGCCACAAATTCCATCCCCAAAAACCATATTTTGATTGCGCATCAACTATATCAACTGTACTTAAACTGTTAGATAATCCTAGTCGGTGATAACATTACTGTTCCCATCGCTATTACAGAACCGTACATGAGATTTTCACCTCATACGGCTCCTCGAAAGCCTTAAATAAATCTAAGGACCGGGCCGATTATTTATCTCTTGATATATCCCTAAGATAGATAAGATTAAAATCTATCGGACGGTGCTGAATTAGACCAATTGAATTCTGTCTGTTCTAATAAATAATTTCTAATAAATAATTAAATAATAAAGAGAAATCCATTTTAATAAAAGATACAAAAAGTACTTCTGAATTGATCTCATCCCTTAAAAATAAAAATTTGAATTTGTTGAGTAATAACTGAATTCTTCAATAAAATACTCTTTTAGTATTATTAATAATCCCCCATCGTTTTCGATTACGAAAAATAATTAGACATTAGTTTCTGAATTATGACATGAATTCTATCTCCATGAATATGGATATAAGAAAAAAAAAAAAACAAAAAAAGGGATCGCTCTTTCTTTTTTTTTTATTGTTTTTTTTCTTTCTATTTTTTTTTTTTTTTCGTTCCTATTCTTCTTTTTTTTTGTGCAAGTAAAGGGGGACTTAAAAAAAAAATTAAAGGATTATTTCGTTCCTGATAGTCATTTATTTAATCAGTGGATAGGAGCATACTCTGGATCGAAATTGTGGGGAGTACTGCTTGATTTTTTCTACCAACTTAAAGCCCTAATTAGTATTCTTTTTCTATTATGCGGAAATGCTCTTTTGGATAATTTACATAATCTGCGTTACTAATCCTTTGTGTATCTTGGTGTTTCTAACCATCCACTCATTTTTTTATTAACCCCCTTATTTATGTTAGTACATGTATGATAATTCATACAAACGGTAGCGAAAACTCAATAAGGTTGGTCTTTTGAGCCCGCTTCAAGACAGGATGACTAACCACCCAATCTTGGGGTAAACGGACTCTTCTGTTTATAATTTTTTTTTTCACTTAATTCTTATACATAGAAAATGAGACTCAATATTTTTACTGCAAATTCAAATCATCCTACTATATATTAAATATAGTATTATATAATATATTTAATATAAATATTATATATATAGTATTAATAAATTATATTAAATATTTTATTTTTGAATATTAATTTTAAAATATTAATTTTAATTTAGATTTATGAATTTATATATAAATTCATAAATCTAAATTTACATAAATATAAAAAAAATAGAAGCTGTTTTATTTCACTCATATAACTATCTGATTTAGTTCTTCAATCCGAATTGCGAATAATAATAAAATGAGGATATCTATTCAATTTATTCTACCCCTTTCCTATAAAGTCCTATAAAGAAAGGAGCATAGCATGGAAAGAAAAGTTTCTGTCTCAACGAATCGCACGTAGAGATATTGATAACACACATAGAGTTAATGGTATTTCATAACTAATCGATTGAGCAGCAGCTCGTAGACCACCCAAAAAAGAATATTTATTATTTGACCCATATCCCGACATAAGAAGTCCAATGGGAGCAATACTCGAAATAGCAATCCATAAAAAAACACCGATATTGAGATCCGCTAAAACAAAGTTATAGCCAAAAGGAATTACCAAATAGCTTATTAGAATTGATATGACTGATATGGATGGTCCGATACTGAATAAACGAATATCTCCCCTAGATGGAATAAGATTCTCTTTGAAAAGTAGTTTTGTTCCATCTGCTAGAGCTTGAAGAACTCCCCAAGGACCGGCGTATTCAGGTCCAATACGCTGTTGTATCCCTGCGGATATTTCTCTTTCTAACCATACAATTGCTAGTACACTTATTGTGATTCCCAATACAAGAGTCAAAATAGGGGCAAGTACCCATAGAATTCCATAGACCTCTTTTAAAAATTCCAATCTGGAAAAAGAATTGATATCTTGTACTTCTGTTGTCTCAATTATCATTTCAACGATCAACTTCTCCCATAATGATATCTATGCTACCTAGTATTGTCATAATATCGGCCAATTTCATTCTTTTAACTAATTGAGGAAGAATTTGCAAATTGATAAAACCCGGTGGACGAATTTTCCATCTCCAAGGAAAACCATTTTGATCCCCTATTAGAAAAATTCCTAATTCTCCCTTTGGGGCTTCAACTCTTACATAAAGTTCTTGTTTCGGCAATTCAAAAGTCGGAGACGGTTTTTTACTAATGAATCGATATTCAAAATCATTCCATTCTGGCTGCTTTTCTCTATCAAAGCAGCGGACTTCTAAATTCTCATACGGTCCGCCCGGAATTCCTTCCAGAGCCTGTTGAATAATTTTTATGGATTCCATCATTTCACCAATTCGAACTAAATAACGAGCTAATGAATCTCCTTCTTTTTGCCATTGAACTTCCCAATCAAATTCCTCGTAACACTCATAATTATCAACTTTACGTAGATCCCATTGTATTCCGGAAGCCCGAAGCATTGGTCCTGATAAACCCCAATTTATTACTTCCTCTCCACCAACAATGCCTACTCCCTCAACCCGTTCTAAAAAAATTGGATTTCGCGTAATAAGTTTTTGATATTCAACAACCCCTGTTAAAAAATAATCGCAGAAATCCAAACATTTATCTATCCAACCATGAGGTAGATCAGCCGCTACTCCTCCGATACGAAAAAAATTATGCATCATTCTCATACCTGTCGCAGCTTCGAATAGATCATATATTAATTCTCTTTCTCTGAAAATATAGAAGAAAGGAGTTTGTGCACCAATATCTGCCATAAAAGGTCCCAGCCATAGTAGGTGAGAAGCTATACGACTCAACTCCAACATAATTACTCGGATATAGCTGGCTCTTTTAGTTACTTGAATATTTCCCAACTGTTCCGGTCCGTTTACGGTTATTGCTTCTGTGAACATAGTAGCTAAATAATCCCAACGTGTTACATAAGGCAGATATTGTATAATTGTTCGGTTTTCCGCAATTTTTTCCATCCCTCTATGTAAATAACCCAATATTGGTTCACAATCAATAACATCCTCACCATCCAGAGTAACAATAAGTCGAAGAACACCATGCATTGATGGGTGGTGAGGGCCCATATTGACTATCATGAGGTCTTTTCTTGTAGCTGGGACATTCATAGGTTTTTCCTCGATTCAGTCTTCCATGAATTGCTTAAAACAAAAAAAAAAAAATAAGTTCATCAAAATTCAAGATCTAATAAATCGAATAATTCAAAATGACTCTTCAAATTAACGAATTTGTGATTCCCGAATATCCAACTGATTTATTAATTTTTTATAACGTATTACATTTTTCTTTGACAAATAAGACATTAGTCGTTGACGTTTTCCCAGAATTTTACGTAAACCTCTTTGAGATAAATAGTCTTTTCGGTGCAATTCCAAATGTGAAGTAAGTCTTCGTATCTTATTGGTGAAATTGAATACTTGAAATTCAACCGATCCCGGGTTTTCTTCTTGTTTTTCTTGTGAAATAACTGGTATAAATGAATTTTTTACCATAAAATGAAAGCTCCCCCCCCCTTTTTTATAGATATTTTTATTGATCAGTAATAGTAATGACACTCATTTTTAATTTGGTATATACAATAATCTTAATTTCTTTAAGAATTCCTGATTTTTTTTTTCAAATCAAATTAATTATTATTAATCAATCCAATTCAAATAGGTATACAAAATACTATATTTATGCATTCACAAAATAAAAATTGTAGACTTAAAATAAAATTAAAATAAGACGATTCGATTTTGTTGATTCATTTTTTGATCTAATGGATACATCATTGAATTAGTATCGTGCCTCAGAATAGAAGTTAACACAATGCGTGTGTGCATCTATGTGTGTATCCATTTGTCTTCGCATACCAGATATGTTACGGTAAATAGAAGAAATTAAAATGTAGATTAACAACGAATTTTCAATCGCGGATAAATATGTATCCTTACTATACTGAAACGGCTTCCATTATTGGTATCAAACCAATAGCGATTCATACAAGCTAAATCTTCTAATCGGTAATTTGGCCAAATAAATAATTTTAAATTAATTAGTTTTTTTTTATCTCTATCAAGATCTTTATTTTTAGCCAAAACTTGACAGCAATTATTCACTTTATTCTCATTGTAAAATGTTGTGTTTCTATGCACACTACTATCTCTATTCCTAGGATTGAAACAAATTCGAATTCTCAATTCTCTACGACGTCTAGCGGATAAAATATTTTCCGGAACAAGCAAATCATAATGATTTTTTTCGTTATTTTCAGTCATCTTTTGATGTCTTGTTCTTGTAATGGATTTATCAAAATTCTTCTTATCAACACGACTTTTTTCTCGGTATCTTTGATTAATTTGGTGCTTACTCTTATGAATCAACGAAAGGCCTATGGTTTGATACATAATTAATTGTTCATCGTTTTTTCTATACAGATGAACTGGTTCGATAATCAACATTGCTTTTTTCATCAATTCTCTATTTTTCCTCAATCCTGTAAGAGTTAAATCCTTCTGATTCTGAATCATCATAATATCTAGACTTAGTTCTCCTCTTTGAATAGAGGCTATAGCAATTTCTTTTAGATTTATCAGTCTAATCAGGAGACAATATACTTTGATATTATTCATTATTTTTTGATTTAAGAAATCATGCCAGTTCAATTGAAAAACCAAATACTTTCTTATGAAGAAATTTAGTTCTGCTTCTATCTTGTTCTTGTATTTCTTTTTCTTTATACCCTTACCCTTTTTCCTGTCCGATCCTGCATAATCTTCTTCAACATCTTTTTCTTGGTTTGAGAGAGATGATTCAAGATCTACTCGACCTGCGTATTCTGCTTTTGCTGGATTTCGAGTCTCTAACTCTAATTCAAGAGATTTTTTTTTTTTCGATGGTCTAAAAATATCTATTATTTTTTTCTTTCCACTAATGTTTTTATTTTCACTAACATTTTTATTTACATTAAAATTGAAAAAAAGTAATTTTATTGGTATGATCCACGGGTTACTCCTATATGCATTATAAAATATCACAAATTTTGAAAAGAACCAAAATTCCAGATTCGATATGGAACGATTTAGTATTTCTACATTCATTCCCATCCAATCAAAACAAAACCTTTTTTGATTGGATGGGTTGATTTCTTTATGAATCCTAAAATAATAATCGGTATCAATCCAGGCCTCAAAATCAACCTTATTTCTAATACAAAACTTCAGAATTTTCCAATCAAAATACTTTCTATCTAGATTTTTTTCCATATCTAGAATATCATCTTCTACTATATAATTCTTGATAGAGATATCACCCGTCATATCAAATAATTTTTGTTTACGCGTGTTGTAAGAAATCGCTTTCTTTTTATTTGCTTGGAATGGTGATCTATATCCATAAATATAGGAGTCCTTCTTATCTGCATAATTAATAGATTTATATGATAAAAGATCATATCCATATTGTTTTTTAAATTTCTTTTTTTTATTTTTTAATGAGTCTACTTTTTGTTTTTTGTAAAGAATTAATCGGGTTTTTTCATATGAATCACATTTGGTTAAATCTTTATTTTGAGCCATACGACGTTCATTGATTCTATTTCTCCATTTTTGTGGTACTAATCTAGACCATCTTCTCTCAGATAAATCATATTGATAATGACCCTTTAACCAATTTGTCCATTGATTCATTACAGAATCGGGAGGGTTCTTATGTCTTAATTTGGAATGAGATATTCCTTGTACTCCAAAAAAATAATCCTTTATTTCATTCTTAAGAAAAAAATATCTTCCATGATATTCAAAAACAGATCTTAACTTATACTTATATACGTTAATAACTTGGGTTTGTGATAATTTAAAAAATACATATGCCTGTGACAAAGAGGATACGTCACAAGAATTCTGTGAATTCGTATTCCTAATATTATAAATTGATTTTTTTATAGTCGAAATAAAGTGAATTATACTTTGATTTGTTTTATCAGTTCTTTCTGCATTTGCTTCATTATTGTAAATTGATTTTTTTAGAATTTTTTTTTTTGATTCAAGAAAAAGTTGTATATTGATCCTAAGAATACTAATGATACATAGAAAGATACATATGTATACCCTTTCCATGAAAAATTTTAAAAAAGAATGCGATTTACGAGCTAATCGAACATTTCTTCTTTGTAATATCTGCCAAATATTTTTTTTTAATTCTAATCTTTTAGTATCATAAGTTGTTTTGTTCGAACTAATATTTATCTCTGAAGCTATAAACCCCCTTTTCTTTGCTTTTGTAATTTTTTCTATTTGCTTTATGATTGTCTTTGTTTTAGCATTCAGATCTTTTTTTTTTTTTTCTGTCAATGAACAATTTGTCCAATTAATAGATTGAATTGGAATGGATGATTCGTAAATCATTGGATTATTGTTACCGATTGTTGAATCTTTTTGGCTTTCATTCAATTCATATATTTCTTTGAATAAAAATAGAAATAAAGGATTTGAGAGTTGTTTTATTTTTTCTTTTAGAAATAGAATACTTTTGAGAATACTTTTGATGATCCATTTTGCTGTTTCTTTTGAGACATTTAGAAACAATTTTGTTCTGTCATTTAAAACTTTTAGAACTAGAAAACAATTCTTTTTCAATTTTTTTATTTTTTTTTTGAGTTCTTTAAAAATGGGATCAAAAAATGAAAGTAGATTTCGGGGAGAAGAAGAAAAGGGCAATTCGACTTCCATTCCCCAAATTGTTAAAAAGCAAAAATCCATTTTTTGCGCTTTTTTTTTTTTCATTAGACCCTTTTCCTTTTCAGTGGATCGTAGTTTAGGTCTGTGCCAAGGTTTCAGACGAAAAGGAAATAAGATCTTTATCTGAATACCGTCTGTTAGCCAGTTTTTTGGAAATTCTGTTTCGGATAATTGAACGCCATTATAGGTACATTTAATATACATTTCTTTATTCCAATCCCTCAAATCCTCTGACCATTCGGGAAATTGAAATAATAGTATACGAACGATATTTTTAATTATTATCAATGAAGGTAATATAATATATTTTCTAAGAATCGATTGGGTTATTAATAAAAAACCTCTTATTACTTGAGCAAATATAATGCTATCCCAGGCTTCTGCTATTTCTATACGTCTTTTTTCCTCTTTTTCAGCTTTTTTTCTTTTGTGCTCCTCTTTTTTCTCACTTTCTTTTGTCTTTTCCTCTGTATAATCCGAAATTATAAATTCTGTCTTTTTCCGCATCCAATTTTTGAACATAAAAAATATTTTCATTGGTTCGAAAATATCAAAAGAAAAGAACGGGGGTTTCTCAATTTTGTCCAAAAAAAGAGGCGAGTGCACACTTGCTTGAAAGAGTTTCCAAGTAACTGTTTTACGCCTTTGAGCGCGTATAGATCCTTTTATTATGCCTCGCCGAAAATCCGGTTGTTGTGAATAACGTATTAAAGCCAATTCATCTTTTTGATCAGGATTATCAGTATCCCCAGTATCAGTATAAGTATCGTCATTCTGTAAGTTAGCAGTAAAAATCACTACACGTTTGGCTTTTCTGGAACGAATCTCATGATCCTCCGCTTCATTTTCTCCCGCCAGTTGTTCCAATTCGTCGATTAATTTGTATGACCATCGAGGAACTTTTTTACCGATTTCTTTTATTCCAATACATTTTTTTCTATTTACAATTGTTTTATCGTTCAGATCAGTTCTAATTGCGTCGAATAAGAATTTTATTTTTATTGTTTTTTCTTCTGAATCCATTTTTACTTGTTCATGTTCTGGAAATAAATAAAGTGCTTCAAAATTCAAACTTGATACTGATTTTCCAGAAAATTTACTGATTAAGTTCAAAAAAGAAATAATTTCAGTTAATAATGATTTTCTATCAAATGTATCTATTTTCTCTTCAAATTCTGGATAATTTCTATTAATATTAAGAAGGATACCGTGAATCTTATTTATCCAAATGTAATTTTTTGTGTAAGTTTCATTTTTTATTGAGGGTGAAAAACATTTTTTGATTCGTCCACGACAGGGTCCGTTCAAGAAAGGATCATATATTTTAGGTAAGTATTTTGTTTTAGTCTCATCATTACACAATCTAATTTGTTTTTCGAGTATATCCAGAGGAACAAATTCCTTATCTAGAACTTTGGTTCTATTTATAAATTCATTGCTTAGTTTCTTTCTTTTTTCTTCATTAGTAGAGCTCCAATAATTAGACAATTCATCGTAGTAGATTTTTTCTGTTGTGAAGAGAGACATTTTTGTTTCCATCATCTCAAGAAAAGTTGACAAACTGGGGGGATATGTAAAAGATATTCTTTCTTTTCCATCACTTTGACATGTATGAAAAAAAAATTGTGAAATTTCATTTTTTACAACATTTTCAAATCGATCATTTTTTATATATCGCAATGGACGATTCCGTCGTTTATAATCGAAAAGAATGCTTACAAGAGGTTTTTCAAATCCAAAGATATCTTTATCCTCTGTTTCATCGATTTTGTACGAATTCTTCTCTTTTTCCGAAAAAATATAAGGCGAAAGATCTTCTTCGGTCGATCTCTTTTGTTCTTGTTTAGTTTCTGCCGTTTCCGAAGTTCTTTCTACATCGATTTTTTTTTTTTTATCAATTTCACTCCTTTCTTGAATTTTGGATAGTTTCTTAGTAAAAATAGGGGATGGTGTTCTGCCTAAATAGTATAAACACGCAATAAATAAAAAAACAATAAAGATTTGAGACGTAGAATTCATAAATTCTGACATAATGTACTTATTAGATCGAATAGGTACATTATATTTAATAGAATTATTTTGCTGTATCCAGACTAATATCAATCCAATCCATTTCATCAAAAAAATGTGACCAATGAACCAACCAACAAAACTACTTGTTAGAAATAACAATTTGTTGTTGCATCGAAACAT